AAAGAGACCCGCGATCCCATAGAAAGACATCACAATCCCTTGTGGAAAAAAAAGGATTTGCTGAGACGGAAATAAAGATATCAAGTTTTTCCCAAGATAACTGGAAGTTCCAACCAATAAGAATCCTAATGAACCTAAAAAAAGGATAATGGCCCAACAGAAATTACTTGTTTTTCGCGACCCCGTTATAGGTTGTATCCATATATGTTCTGATCGACAACTCATACTTTATCTGGTTTCGTTTTATTGGAATTGAGAGAATACCCTAGACTTTACTCTTTTTGTTTCCGAAGTAACTCTCATCAACTAGTACTAGTTTGATGTGAACCTTTAAGAATAATTTATCAAATTGGTTAGATCTAAAATAAAAACATACCCTTCGTATGATCCCATCGATATACATATAGATGTACCGATTTTACAGTTCAGCCATCCGGTGATCCTGATATTTTTTTCAAATAGATAGAATTCCTTTACCCCCATATCGTCTTTCTACAGGCCAAAAACCCCTTTCGGCGGAAGCGCCGCATGTTATACCTTCTTCCACTAAATAGGTATCTGCGTTATGATACAAGTCTTAGTTTTGAAAAAATGGATGAGAGTTGGGCCCATCAGATCTAAACAGTCTTATTTTTTTGAACATGAAGAAATAAAGAAGCCATTGCCATTGCCGGAAATACTAAGCCTACTAAAGGCACCAAAACAGAGGGAAAGTCGAAAGTTGTCATATAAAGGATACCTCAATTTACTATTTGTACCTGTTATTATTATTTATATTTATTATTATTATTTATTATTATTTATAAAGATATCTTATCTTATTAAGAATTAAATAATTAGTATAAATCTAATTATATATCTAAGTGAGTATAGAAGGTACAAAACCATATATCATATCTATAGTTTATATATTCTAGAATTATATATTTGGATTATATATACATACGTAAGACGTAGAACAATTTTTTTTTATTTTCCTAATTTAACAAAAATAAGAATTCAATATTTTTTCTTGTTGATAGAGGCCTCTTAACTGAATTAGTAATCAAGAATATAGATAAAAAAGAGTTATCCAGAACTTTTACAATTTAGATCTTATGTCAACAAAGAAACCCCATTCATATTCGTTTTACTTGGATTCTCATAAACTAACTACTTGTTTGCTACAAATAAAAAAGTAACTTAATGCTCTATTGAATTTTGATTCAAAGGAAAGAAAGCGTGGAGCTGAAATAACTCACTCAGAACGCTTTTTAAAGGATTACGTGGTACGATTAGATCGAATAAGCCCTTCTGGAATAAATATTCAGCCGCCTGTGAACCTTCAGGTACTGTTTTATTCAATGTTTGTTCAATTACTCTTTTACCCGCAAATGCAATATAGGCATTGGGTTCGGCAATAATGATATCTCCCAACATACCAAAACTAGCAGTCACCCCCCCTGTAGTAGGAGATGTAAGAATTGGTACATAGAATAACTTTTTATTTGATTGATAATCATATAAAGCAGAAGATATTTTAGCCATTTGCATTAAACTCAAACTTCCCTCTTGCATACGCGCCCCCCCGGAAGCACATACTATAATAAGAGGGAGAGATTTGTTAGTAGCATACTCAATCAAACGGGTTATTTTCTCCCCAACCACGGATCCCATACTACCCCCCATAAACTGAAAATCCATAACCCCAAGTGCTATGGGAATACCGTTTAATTGGCCTATGCCTGTTTGAACGGCTTCAGTTAATCCTGTCTTTCGTTGATAAGAATCGATACGATCTTTATAAGGCTCCTCTTCCGAATGAAATTCAATGGGATCCAAAGAAACCATGTCTTCATCCATCGCATCCCAAGTATCCGGATCGATCGAAAGTTCGATTCTATCTGAACTACTCATTTTCAAATGATATCCACATTGTTCACAAAGATTCATTTTTGATTTTAAAATTTTCTTATAATTTAATCCATAACAATTTTCACATTGAACCCACAAATGCCTGTATTTTTGAGTTACATCCAGATCATTGGAACTTTCTATTATAGTGCTATCATTCGTGCTGGTACTTATATCGGACCCCTTACTTTCACCACAAACGGAACGAGAAATGTAACTGTTACTGTAATTGTCACTACCACTTACAATGTAAGTATCAATAAAGATTTGAGACTCAAGATAAATGTCAATACAACTATTAATGTGATTATTCCAACTATATTGAGTATCATACATGTAATGATCGTCGTGAGGATCGTCATTCTTAGATCCATTATTTCGATAACTAAAATTCCAATAACTATAAAAAGAACTTTCTAGTTCACTCTGAAAAAAATGACCACTATCAATCTCGAAAATATGATTTTCAATATCAAAATATATGGAATAACTGTTCCCATTCCTATCCATAACTAAAAAAGTTTCATCAGAGATGAAATTCCGAGTGTCCTTGACACCGAATAAATAATCAACATTGCTGTAACTAGAATTGTCACGACTGCCCCAA